ATTTCATTTCTGCTGGAACCGTTGAATTCATTAAATACTGATTCCTATCTCGAAAAAGTTTTTCTCCTCTTTGATTTCTTGGCTATCTTCTTTCATCTTCTATAGGAAACCCGCACCCGCATTTGGTCCAATCAGAAACGATTCTATCATTTCTGTATCTGCAATTCAATATAGATGGAGATATACCACGTATATATGTCTCTCTTCTGCTCGTTTTTCCCATGCAATTTGGAATACTTGAACGGTCGATTCTTTTTTTCGTCTGAGCTTCCATCTTTACGAATCAAAGCGCAATAATTTCTAATTATTTAAAACAAATCATTCCATTTAGAAATAAAAAAGATATATATGATGATATGAAATAAAATATATAAGTGTAATAAAAAGACTTTCAAATATCATTTGAAAGCAAAAACGAAAATGATTTAATCTAAAAATAGATCGAATCAAATATTTTTTAATATTAAATGCTATACTATATAATTGTACTATATAATTGTGACGTGAGAAAAAAACTAAAATTATATATCGATAGATTAATCGTTATATTCTATGGTCTATGGTAAGTATGAGTATTGAATATTTCCTTTCAATTCTATATTCTATTTTTTCGATAGTCATATTCATTATGACTAGCTAATAGGAATCGCCAAGAATGCAAATATAAGTATATTAATTAATAGCTAACAATAGTTTATTGAATCCCTATGCAGGTATAATTTATCTTATGTGAGCCTGCTTAGCTCAGAGGTTAGAGCATCGCATTTGTAATGCGATGGTCATCGGTTCGATTCCGATAGCCGGCTTTTCTCTATTTATTTTCTTCGAGTTTTTACATGATTGAGAATGCCCTTTTGAAATCCGAAATCAAATAATATCGAAAAATATATTTTTTATCTTATAGGAACTTACAACTATGCCATGAAAAGAATCCCTTTTATCTATTTTTTATCTATATAGAATCTTTATATAGAATATATATATATATATAGAATATATATAGAATAGAAAGGTCTGGATATTTATTCATCTAATTATTCTTTAGAGTACAAGTACACTACTTCCGTAAACTTCGCTTCATTTATCATTTAGTTCAGTTTTAGTTTAGGTTTATTCTGTAAAATGAAATTTCATCAATAAGAATTCAATATAAATAAGAATAAGGAGTCTTTATGTCGCGTTACCGGGGACCTCGTTTCAAAAAAATACGCCGCCTGGGAGCTTTACCGGGACTAACTAATAAAAGGCCTAGAGCCGGAAGTGATCTTAGAAACCAATCACGTTCCGGTAAAAAATCTCAATATCGTATTCGTCTAGAAGAAAAACAAAAGTTGCGTTTTCATTATGGTCTTACAGAACGACAATTGCTTAAATACGTTCGTATCGCCGGCAAAGCCAAGGGGTCAACAGGTCAGGTTTTACTCCAATTACTTGAAATGCGCTTGGATAACATCCTTTTTCGATTGGGTATGGCTCCGACTATTCCTGGAGCCCGTCAATTGGTTAACCATAGACATATTTTAGTCAATGGTCGTATAGTAGATATACCAAGTTATCGCTGCAAACCCCGAGATATTATTACGGCGAGGGATGAACAAAACTCTAGAGCTCTGATTCAAAATTCTTTCGATTCATCCTCTCAGGACGAAATGCCAAAACATTTGACTCTTCAACCATTCCAATATAAAGGATTAGTCAATCAAATAATAGATAGTAAATGGGTCGGTTTGAAACTAAATGAATTGCTAGTCGTAGAATATTATTCGCGCCAGACCTAAACCTAACGAAAAGAAAATAAAAAATCACAAGGGTTCGGACAATTTTGATCCCTTTCGTCGAAGTAAATTAACCTAAGGTTAAGATAAATAAGAGTTTGATCCGGATTTTTCTCCGATTTAGGTATCATAGAACGGGAGGGAGGTTTTCATTCCTTGTCTACTCTTTTCCTTTCAGTATTTTCCGTGACACAGTAATTAGTAATAAAATATATATCAAAGAAAGGTCTAACTGTTTTGTGTTGGAATATAATTTTATATATTTTACTCTTTTGGTTAGTAAGATCAGTGAATTAGATGAAGGTACGGAAAGAGAGGGATTCGAACCCTCGGTAAACAAAAGCCTACATAGCAGTTCCAATGCTACGCCTTCAACCACTCGGCCATCTCTCCTACATAATGATTATGACCCAAAAACCGAGTGAATAGCGAGTAGGAACGACCAATTAATTCTAATTATAACTATAAAAAATAGATAAATTTTCATCAAAGTCAAAGAAAGATCTTTCTTTTGAGGTTAGGCGGATAAATATAAAATATGAAAACTGTTAGAAACATTCTATTCATGTTTGCAAAACCAGCCTTCGCCTCTTTTTCTGTTATTTTATACCGGTACCGAAGGCAATCACTAAATTATAACGAATCAGCTGATTGATGGGTCTATTTTTGCACTTAGGTTATCTATTTTTGCACTTAGGTTAATGGATCTCTTTAGATCACGATTC